ACTGAAACGACTGCCATTATTGGTATCAAACCAATAGCGATTCATACAAGCTAAATCTTCTAATCGATAATTGGGCCAAAGAAAGAATTTGAATTTAATTAATTTATCTCTATCAAGATCTTTATTTTCATCAAAAAATAGACCCCAATTTTTGACATTGTTCCCATTGCAAAATATTGGATTTCTATCCACACCATGCCTAGTCTTTGAATTGAAACAAATTAGAATTCTTAATTCTCTACGACGTCTAGACGATAAAATATTTTCAGGAACAAGCAAATCATAATTATTTATGTCTCTATTTCCAGTTATCCTTTGATAATGTCTTGAAATGGATTCATCAAAATCCTTATCCTTCTTATCAACATATCTTTGTTCTCGGTATCTTTGATTAGTTTGATGCCTACTCTTATGAACTAATGAAATACCTATGGTTTGATACATAATAAACTGTCCATCATTTTTTACAGACAGACGAAGGGGTTCAATAATCAATATCCCCCTTTTCATCAATTCTGTAAGAGTTAAATTCTTCTGAATCAGCATTATATCCAGATTCATTTCTCTCCTTTGAATAGAGGATATAGTAATTTTTCTTGGGTTTCTCAGTCTAAGCAGGAGACAATATACTTTGATATTATTGATCATTCTTTGATTCAAAGCATCATCCCATCTCAATTGAAAAAGTAAATACTTTTTCAGGAAGAAATCGAGTTCTGCTTCTGTATTGCTCTTGTATTGTTTTTTCTTTTTATGTTTTTTCATGTTTGATTCCAAATAATATTCTTCAATATCTTTTTGTTCGTTTGAGAAAACAGATACAAGATTTCCTCGGTTTTGTGCATTTGATCTAAGATCTCTTTGGCCTGCAGATTCTTTTTCTTTTTGATTTTGATTCTTTAATTCCATTTTTTTTTTTTCATTCGAGGGTATAGCCCCTTTTTGCTTTCTATTAATGTTTTTATTTTCACTAAAATTTTCATTTATATTAAAATAAAAAAAAAGCAATTTCCTTGGTATAAACCACGGTTTCATTTTATATGCATTATAAAGTAGTACAAATTCTGGGAAGAACCAAAGTTCCAGATTCGATATAGGACGACTTAGTATTTCTTCATTCATTCCCATCCAATCAAAAAAGATCTTTTTTTGATTGGGTGAATTGATTTCTTGATTTTGATGAATCGTAAGATAAAAAAGATCTTTTTTATCAATTTTATCAATTATTTGATAATTATTAGTCCCGGTCTTAGTATTTTTATTATTGTTGGTATCGATCTTGATCCAGGCCTCAATATCGATTTTCTTTTTAAGACAAAAATGGATAATTTTCCAATCAAAATATTTTCGATCCGGATTTTTTTCCATATACATAATATCACTTTTTCCTAGATAATTTTTGCTAGTAATATCCCCTAGTATATCAAAAAATTTGCCTTTATGTGTGTTGTAATTATAAGAACTCTCTTGATTCTTATTTACTTGGAATGGTGATCCATAAATATATGGGTCCCTCTTATTTTCATAATTAATAGATCTAGAAGATAAAAGATTATATCTATAGTATTTTTGAAAATTCTCTTTTTGATTTGGTAATGAATAAACTTCGTAATCATTTTGTTTTTTGTAATGAATTAATTGGTCTTTTTCATATGAATTCTCTTTGTTTAAATCTTTATTTTGAATTGTACGACATTGATTGATTCTATTTCGCCATTTTTGTGCTATTAATCTAGACCATCTAATCTGAGATAAATGGTATTGATAATGACCTCTTAACCAGGTTTTCCATCGATTTATTCCAGGATTCCGAAGTTTCTTATGTCTTAATTCAGAATGAATTATTCCTTGTTTTCCAAAAGAATCTTTTATTGAAGTCTTAAGAAAAAAAGATGTTCCGTGATATTGAAGAATAGATCTTAACTTATACAAGTTAAGAACTTGTGTTTGTGATATTTTGTAAAATACATATGCTTGTGACAGGAAGGATAAGTCAAAAAAATTCTGTGAATTCTTATTACTAATATTATAAAGTGACTTTTTTATAGTCGAAATAAAGTGAATTCTATTTTTATTTTTTTTATTAATACTTTTTTGATTTGTTTTATTATTGTAAATGGATTTATCAATAATTTTTTTTCTTGATTCAAGAAAAAGTTGTATATTAATTCTGGGAATATTAATGATAGATAGAATGATATCTATGTATATCCTTTCATTGAAAAATTTTATAAAATAATGTAATTTACGGATTAATCGAGCATTTCTTCTTTTTAATATTTGCCAAATATTTTTTGGTGATTCGAATCTTTTAGCATTATAACTAGTTTTATTAAGACTAATATTTATTTCTGGAGTCACTTTTTTTTTCTCTTTTGGAATTCTTTTTATTTGATTTCTGATTGTGCTTGTTCTATCAGTCAGATCCTTAATTTTTTTTTCTGTCAGTAAAAAATTTGTCCAATATGTAGATTGAATTCGACTAAAGGATTTATGAATT